TGGTTGGGCTTTTCATCACATGTTTATTCTCTTCATATTCATATTGAAAGAAGTTAGTTATTTAGAAAAAACTTACGTTCCGTATTGAATTCTCAACGATGTAAAATGTATCGAAATTCGAAAGAACCTATATTCTATCTCCTATCTCTTATTCCCTATTCTTTAAATGAAATAGTTCAATTATAAATTCTCTGGGGATCTCTTATTTTCTAACCAAGAGGGGGTTTTTGATGCTATAATTGAATTCAATTAAGGGGATTAAATCTCTAAGACTCTAGGGTAAAATAAAAAAGAAAAAGGGGGGGGGCAAGGATTTAATCTATACTTGTTTGGCTTTATACCTAGACAAGATAGTCAGCGTCTCGAAAAAAAAGGACCTTTATTTGATTTATGATTCCTATCGAATTCGGGGAGTAGGTAAAAGTTAATGAGCAGCGGAAAGTATTAAGTTCAATATCTACGTCTGTCCGAATCTTATTAATAAACAATCAAATTCCATATGTAATCGATGTATTTTATTTGAACTTTATTTTTCAATAGTTCATCTTTGGCTCTAATGAATAATTGTAAATCTATGTAAAGATTGAGACAAGGGTGCTTCATCCATTTTATTCATTTTACTTTTTGATTATAGAAAGATTACTGAATCTCACATCAAATAAAATACGAAAATATATATTAATATATTATATATATATATAATGAATATAATGAGGAAACGCATAACTTATATGTATATATTGTTATCGCTCTATTTCAGTGACAATCGTTTTTTTTTTTGTGAAAAAATGGGGATCTTTTCCATTTTCAAATTGAAATATTTAACATAGAATGTTTATAAGAGTGAATGTTGCTCTATCTATCTGATAGATAAGAAAACCCACTATCCTATTCTTTCATTTAATTGAAAAAATCAGAATGAAAGAATAATGACTTAAATCTTCCTTTACATCAGTTTTTTTATTCTTCGATCTATCTGCTTTAAGCGATGATTATTCAATTCCAAAAGAAATAGAAATATTTCTCTTTTATGAGGATCAAACGCGGGTCGTACTGTAAAACTTTATTGAAATAATATTCAAATAAAAAATAAGAATGTCAAAGGAAGATGTAGATATTCAAAAAGAACTCGTTTATTCGTCTTATTTTTGTTTTTTTTTTTATGATATTTCTATTTTTTTAATAGAATATTTCTTTATTAATCTCTAATATTTTTAATTATTATTAATCAAGCATGGAGTTAAAAATAGGGGGTTAAGTTTAATTCTTGCTAAAACTTTTTCATAAAAATATCTATCTATTTAAAAATATCTATCTATTTATATAGAAGAAAAAAATATAGATTACTATGTAACGGATGAACCAATGATTATTCATGATTCCATAATAGAATCAATTCCATACCGGCTCCAAATTAGAGAAATGTTATGGTAAAACTTCGTTTGAAACGATGTGGTAGAAAGCAACGTGCGACTTGAAAGACATGATCCGTTGTGGATTCTTACGTCCACCATTTTTTATAGGAATGGAGGTGCTCTTGGCTCGACATCGTTTGTTCTGTTCCACTATACCCTCTCTTTTTTTGTTGGGTTGTAATGTAAATAGTTCATGATGGAGCTCGAGTAGAAAATATTGATTCATTTCTCAAGTGCAAAGATCTAGGGTTAATGCCAATCAATAAATTGGAACAACTTCGTAAATATATCTTCGATATAGAAATCGAAAAGGTTCCAAGTTTCCAACCCAAAAGGAAAATTTCTTGGAATTCATAAAACTCTTTCGATACAAAGTGTATCGCGTAGGAATCAACCGTTTGTATGATTCTTTGATAGAAAGAAAATCACAAAAGGGGTATGTTGCTGCCATTTTGAGAGGATTAAGAATCACCGAAGTTATGTCTAAACCCAATGATTTAAAACAAAAAAAAGATAAAGGATCCCAGAACAAGGAAACACCCTTTACAATTGTCTCAATAACTGAACCATAATAAAAACAAATCAAAAAAAATGAAATGAAACAAATGAAAAAAGGAAGGGGTTTAAAGACCACTCAATAAAAGAAATGCCTAAAGATTTTCCTTTGAACTATTTGAGAGTTATCCAATTTGAGTTATGAGTACGAATGGTTTTTTTCTTTTTCAGGAAGGAAGAAGAAGAAAGAACTTAATCATATTGATTTAATCATTTTATATATCCATTTGCCGTTGTAATTCTATACATAAACATAAATAAAACTTTAAATCATTTTTTCTCGAGCCGTACGAGGAGAAAACTTCCTATACGTTTCTAGGGGGGGTATTATTCATCTACATCTATCCCAATGAGCCGTCTATCGAATCGTTGCAATTGATGTTCGATCCCGAAGAGAAGGAAGAGATCTTCGGAAAGTGGGTTTTTATGATCCAATAAAGAATCAAACTTATTTAAATGTTCCTGCTATTCTATATTTCCTTGAAAAGGGTGCTCAACCTACAGAAACTGTTCAGGATATTTTGAAAAAG